AAGTACTGTAAATTTTTTATATTTCTAGATCCAATTATCAATTCTTACTTGATCTTTTTTATATACATCTTATATCATTTTTTATATACATCTTATATCAATAAAATTCTAGCAATAAAATCGATTTTTGTACTTATACGTATAGAACATGATATTCTATAGTAGCAACATTAAATAGGAATCATAATAATAAATAGGTATGAATAGAGAACCAAAAAAGAGGGGAAGAGTAAAGAAAAAAACTATATAGGAGTCTTCTACACCCCCTTTTTTGGTTCTATTACTTAATAGAATTTCGTTTGATTAAGACTAAGCTGCGTAAAAACCCCCGCCTTCTTTGAAATATCATGAACAGTTCCTGTAGGTTGAGCACCCTTGTCAAGGAAATATAGAATAGCAGAAACGTTTAAATGGGTTTGATTATTTATCGGATCATAAAAACCCACTTTTCGAAGATCTCTTCCTTCTCTTCGGGATCGAACATCAATTGCAACGATTCGATAAACGGCTCATTGGGATAGATATAAATGAACAATACCCCCCCTAGAAACGTATAAGAGGTTTTCTCCTCGTACGTCTCGAGAAAAAATGATTCGAAATTATTATGTATCGAATTAGAATGTCAAATATCAAATAGATATATAAAATCATCAAATCAATTTCCAGAGATTTAAGTCCTTCTTTTTTTCTTCTTTTTCGAAAAAGAAGAAAAAAAGAGCATTCATATTCTCATAACTCAAGTTGGATAACTTTCAAATAGCCTACAGCCTTAGGCATTTATTTCATTTTTTGAGCCGTCTCTAACCCCTTTGTTGTTTGTCTCCTTTCGAATCCATTTTTGGAGTCTCGATTCTGATCTAATTCTTGAGACAATTGAAAAGTTATTTCCTTGTTCCAGGATCCTTTATCTTTGCCTTGAATCCCTGGGTTTAGACATTACTTCGGTGATCTTTAATCTTTTAAAAAATGGAAGCAACAAACCCCTTTTTGTGATTTCTTTCTATGAAAGAATCATATGAACAATTGATTCCTGCATGATACACTTTTGATCGAAATAGTTTTACCAATTCAAAAAGATTTTCTTTTTGCATTAAAAAATTGTTCGAATCGGATCCTTTCGATTTCTATATCAAAAATATACTTACGAAGTTTGTTCCAACGTATTGATTGGTATTAACCCTAGACCCTTGCCCCTGAGAAATGAATAAATACTTTCTACTCGAGCTCCATCATGTACTATTTATATTACAACCCAACAAAAAAGCGAGGGTTGTAGTAGAACCGAACAAAGGATGTCGAGCCAGGAGCCGATTCATTCCTAGATAATAGAAAATAGAAAATGGTGGATGGAAAAAAAAATCCACAGCTGATCATGTCCTTCAAGTCGCACGTTGCTTTCTACCACATCGTTTCAAACGAAGTTTTACCATAACATTTCTCTAGTTTCGAACCAGTATGTAATTGATTCAATTATGGAATCATGAATAGTCATTGCGTCGGTCAATACACAGTACTTTTGATTTATATATAAAAGGAATAAGTAATTTAAGCCTCAATTAGGAAGAACAAAGGCTCAATTCAACTTAATCCTCTATTTTTTATTGTTTTACTGTATGACTGCAATAGTTTTTTTATTTCTAAATAACAAGAATAAAAAAAAATTGGAATCTGCGTTGCATCTTCAAATGATTCGATAGAATAGATTCAACAATCTTACACGTCTTCGAGTCCCAAGGACCCGTAAAAAACATTCAAATTATTTAAAAAAATTTCCTACCCCGACATCACAATTTCAATAAAGTTTTACTAAAGATTATATTTGATCATCATAAGAGAGATAAATCCATATCGAGGATTTCCGTATCTATCAGATTAGACTGAACAATTTTCATTGGAAGGACTTATTGATATTCGATGTTAAATATTTAAGAGTAAGGTAAGGGCTCATAAATCCTTTTCAAAAAAAGCGAAAGAACGCTATCAATGAAATAGAAAGATAGCAATCCATACATAGAAAGATTTCCTCAATTTATGCGTAGTTTCTTTTGGTTGAACTTAAGGTTGACTAATCTTTCCCTAAAATTGAAAATGAAAATAAAGAATAAAGTAAATAAGATGTATGAATCATCCCCGTCTCAATTGTTATTACATAGATTTAAATTATTCATTAGAGACAAATACAAAATACCTAAAAATAAAAATTAAGGGTTAAAGAAAATCTATTAACCATTAAATAGGGAACTTGATTATTTGGTAATGAAATTTGAACAGATATAGATATTCAAATTGATATCTTCCATCGCTCATTAACTCTTATCTACTCTCACTCTCAATTTATTCCGGGGGGATAATGAATCATAAATAAAAAGGATCCTTTTTTCTGGGATGCTAGACTATTTTGTCTAAAATACAAAGCCAAAAAGATCCAGATTAAGTCATTAATTAGTCTTAAGGGACTTAATCCCATTGATTGAATTCAATCAGTAACAATAATACCCTCTTGTTTAGAATTCAGAAATAAAAGGAGAATAATTGGGCTGTCTTATTCTTATTAAAAAAAGATCAGGAATATAGAGGCTTTCGCATTTCGATTTAGAATGTATCCTTGAAAAATCAACTAGATATGGCACGTAAGACTTTTCTAAGCAACTAACTTAAATACGAAAGTGAAAAGGGAAGGCATAAACTAAAAGGCTCATCAGACTTTTTTTGACTTCAACCCCTTGGGATCTATGTTCCTATCTTACCTGGATCAAAAATAGATTCTGTTATGTTTTCGTATTATTCGAACTCGATTCCATTTTTGAAAAAAGAGCAAGATTCAGAGAAAAAATTTTTAAAATTAGAAGCAAGAAATAAATTTTATCAAGACCAAAATTAGACTCTTAAATAGTACATAAGTAAATAAAACGTTGCTCAAAAACAAAAAGAGAATTTTGATCCTGATATCTGATATATATTAGAGTCCACTCTGGGACGGAAGGATTCGAACCTCCGAATAGCGGGACCAAAACCCGTTGCCTTACCACTTGGCCACGCCCCATTTCAATTTCTATTCAATACTAATAAACAGTAATATTGATATTAGTTGTTCGTCAATTCCAGTGCAAATCCCTACGGAATAAATTCGATTCTTGTTTTAGTATTAGGGTTTTGACACGTGTAGCTGTCGAATTAAACTCAATTTATTGATCATTATATAGAATTCAATTAAGATATTGTATGAAAGTATGATTTCTTCTATTCTCTTGTGAGAATAGAAGGATTTTTGTTTTGATTGGTTCGGTTCAAAGAAGTATTTTTTTGTCTACCTGACTTCCTTTTCTTAATTTTTAACTTCTATCAATAACATATTAATAACTCAATCAAAATACAACTATCTCCAAGAAAAAAATAAAAATGTTTGTTATGCCTAATATCTTTAGTTTGATTTATATCTGTTTTAATTCTGCCCTTTATTCCAGTAGTTTTTTATTCGCCAAATTGCCCGAGGCCTACGCTTTTTTGAATCCAATTGTAGATGTTATGCCAGTAATACCTCTTTTCTTTTTTCTCTTAGCCTTTGTTTGGCAAGCTGCTGTAAGTTTTCGATGAGATCTTTAATACTATCCTAGAAAAATTCATAATTTATTCGAGTTCGAGAAAAAAAATTTTACCAATTGATAAGATCAGATAAGTCTTACAATATGAATGAACTCTCAATTCAAACGGTGAAATTCTTGAGTAGTCACGATAAATTTGGATCCCGCGATTTCCCGATTCTTACTTTTTTTTTTCACCGAAACACCCTATATCGAGTCCGCCACAATATCGAATTCTAATTGTGTGAATTTCTGAAAACTCTTTTCTATTTCTCGAAATTCGAAAACCGTTTCATTTCTTGGTGTCAAACTAGGACCCATAGTTCATAGTATAAAAATAGAGAATCTATTTTCTTTTTCCCAGAAAAACAGATTTGGAGATTGTGTAATGCTTACTCTCAAACTCTTTGTTTACACCGTAGTGATATTCTTTGTTTCTCTCTTCATCTTCGGATTCCTATCTAATGATCCAGGACGTAATCCTAGAGGTGAAGAATAAAAAATAAGAAGGTTTTCCTTGCTTTATTCGCTTCTTAGAAATGCTCTTAGGATTTTTTTCTATTCCACATCTTTAACTATAACTATTAAAAAAAAACAAAAAGGTTCACTAAATTCAAATTTGAAAGATACCAAGCCATTGCCGGAAACGGAAAGAGAGGGATTCGAACCCTCGGTACGAATAACTCGTACAACGGATTAGCAATCCGACGCTTTAATCCACTCAGCCATCTCTCCTAATTGAACAAAAGACAATTACTATGTTACATTACACAAAAAAAAATAATGTTTAAAAAAAGCCCTTCTTTACTTTATTTAACTTTATTTATTATATTTATATAAATTTCTTATATAAATTATAAGATAGCTTATAGAGATTCGTTTTTGATTCGTTTTTGATTCGATTTTGTATTATATAGATAGATACAACTTTTATCAGCAATTCCATTTTTATAAAATTCAAATAAACAACTCGAAAAAGATATCTCGAATAAAAAAAAAACGAAAATAAAGAATATCTCTTTAATTTTGTTTCCAAGGACCTTTTTGATTTCCATGGCCTGGCCTGGCAGTACCCAGCCGGGCCTCCTCTTTTTGTTTCAATGAAGCATACCACCGAATCCTAGATAAAATGATTTATTTGGATTTGATTTAAAAACCGAATAAATCAATGTGTGTTCCTCTTATTATATTCAAACAAGACTCAAAAGATGGAACTCTCGATTTTTGCACAATTCATTTTTATTTTTATGTTACGACTTAAGTTAAGTTCTTTTGTCGAGCCATATCTGTCAAAATTACTCCAACAAAAGAACTTGTTATTTAGTTATTAAATTTCGGTATTTAAAAGTCCTCTTTTTTCCTAATTTCATTAGGACTCCCGACAAACACATCAACGTTCTTTCTAATCTCTAATTTCCA